AAAAGGTGTTCCTCTTCTTGTGCCTTTGAATCCACAAGTGCCAGCGGAGTACCAAGAAATTACTCGTCCCCGTACATCTGTAATGGTCACAATAGTATTGTTGAAACTTGCTTGAACATGAATAACTCCTTTTGGTATTTTACGTCCATTTTTACGTGAACCAATGCGTCCAGTTCTGCGTGAACCAATTCGTGGTAAAGGTTTTGCCATATTTTATCATCTCATAAATATAAGTCAGCGGTCTATGGATATATCCATTTTATGTCAAAATGGATCCTTTCTTTTTTTTTTCCATCGGATCCTTTAGAGTGTTCTCGTTTAGAAAGATTATCCTTGTCTTTGTTTATGTCTTGGGTTGAAGCAAATTATTAAAATTCGTCCCCGTCTACGTATCAGTCGACATTTTTCACAAATTTTACGAACAGAAGCTCTTATTTTCATATTTGTCATCCCTTAATTTTTGAATATACATAATTTTTTTTGAAGAAACTAAGTTTCTTTAAATTTTGAAATCTTAAATTCTATTCCTACGAAAGGCGAAAGGGCTTTTAAAGTTGAAAGAAAAAATTGCCTAATCATTGAAATTTTTTTATGGAGTCTATAAATTAGACGTGCTCGGATCGAATTATAAGTACTTTGATACTATCTCGTGGTGGTAGTATACGTAAAAAAAATTATCTTGGATAAAAGATAACCTAAAACCAGATCTTGATTATCTAAACGAACTTGGAACATATTATTGAAATTGAAAAAGTGATTCAGATTTAGTAATTAAACTTTCCAAAATTCATTTTTGTTCTTTCATCCCATCGCAAATCCTCTTGAAGTATTAACTAATGTAAGAGGAATCGAGAGGAATGGTATTAGAAACCTATTCTTTAAATCTCTTTTTTTTTTTTTTAATAAATAAGAAGTTTGGGTCGAATTCGGATATTAAAAAGATTACCATATATAACACAAGATTTCTCCGCCAATTCTTTCGAGTCGAGCTTCCCGGTCTGTCATTATACCTCGAGAAGTAGAAAGAATTACAATGCCCATCCCACCCAAAATTCTAGGAATTTTTTGATAGTTAGAATAAATTCGTAAACCTGGTCGGCTGATTCGTTTTAAATTTAGACTAGTTCTATATGGTCCTTTCTTCTTCCTTCTATGGCGTAGGATTAAAACCAAAAATTTTTTGTTTTCTTCCCGATGTTTCCTTACATTTTCAATAAAACCCTCTCGTAAGAGTATTTTAATAATGTTTTCGGTGATGTTAGTAGCTGCTATTCGAACGATTCCTTTTCTATTCATGTCAGCATTTCGTATAGAGGTTATTATCTCAGCAATAGGATCCCTACCCATGATAAACTAAAATTATTATTTTTCGCTAGTTTTGATATAATCAACATACTCTTGGTTTTTGTTAATTAATTATTTTATTTAATCTCTGAATTTTCATTTTCTTATTATTTAATTAAAGGTATATGCGTGAAACACAATTTACTAATTAATTTGATTTGATTAATTCTATTTCGTTTTTATTCAACTAATTAAAATACTATAACTATAATACTAAATACTATAACTATATCATGGTCTCCTCTTAATCTGAAATTTTCTATCTTATATCGTCTAATTTTTTATCTTATAAGACCTCAGGTGCTAATGAAACAATTTTAGTAAAATTTAATTGTCTCAATTCCCGGGCAATTGCACCAAAAATTCTAGTTCCTTTTGGATTTCCCTCTTGATCAATGACAACTGCAGCATTGTCATCGTATCTTATTATTATACCGTTATTACGTTTAAGTTCTTTACAAGTACGTACAATTACAGCTCTGATTACTTCTGATCTTTCTAGAGGTGAATTTGGTGCTGCTTCCTTGATCACAGCAACAATAACGTCACCGATATGAGCATATCGGCGATTACTAGTCCCTATGATTCGAATACACATCAATTCTCGGGCTCCGCTGTTATCTGCTACATTCAAATGGGTCTGAGATTGGATCATATCATTTTTTTTTTTTTTATTTGTTATTTAAATGCAAAGGAAAAAAAAGATATATTGTTTGTCCAAAACAAAAAAAGAAACTTCCACTTTTTTTTAGTATACAAAAGGTCTTTTTCCTTTGGTTCTATATTCCTATTTTGAAATAAGGAATTGAGTTCGTATAGGCATTTTTGATGCTGCTATTGACATAGACTTTTTTGCGATATTTTCTGCTACTGCGCCCATTTCATAAAGTATTCTACCCGGTTTAACGACAGCTACCCAATATTCGGGAGATCCTTTCCCCGAACCCATCCGTGTTTCCGTAGGTCTTAAAGTAACGGGTTTGTCGGGAAATATACGTACCCATATTTTTCCACCGCGGCGTGCATTTCGTGTCATTGCTCGTCGTCCGGCTTCTATTTGTCTAGATGTAATCCAAGCAGATTCAAGTGCTTGAAGAGCATATCTTCCAAAACAAATACGATTTCCTCGAAAAGCTATTCCTTTCATTCTTCCTCGATGTTGTTTACGGAATCGGGTTCTTTTGGGGTTATAGTTGATGGTTCTTTCTCATCTCAATTCCATCTCTACTACAGAACCGGACATGATAATTTCTTCTCATCCAGCTCCTCGCGAATGAAATGATTAAAAAAAAATATCCATGTCTTTTACGAATAAAATAATATATTAAATCATCGTATTCTTTGATATTTCACTTAATTTAGTTAAATCTATTTATTTTAATTTATTTCTTACTTATTAGATCTATTTATTAGTATTAAAATCTTAGATTATTAGATTATTCTTAGATTATTAGATTATTAGAATAGGATATTAGGTAGAATAGAATATTAGTAGAATAAAAATTTGTATCTATCTAATATATATAAATTAGAATCTATATTCTATTTTAGAGTTCTACTAGTTCTAGATATAATAGTTCTAGATATAAATATAAAAAATTCTCTATAATTAATGTCTATAACTAGAAGAATTTTTTCTATTTTATTTGTTTATTTTCGATAATCTTGTTTTTGTTATTTGTTATAATATAAGGTTGTAACAAATTTTTTTATATATTCGAATTAGGATATCAGATTGATCAAATTTAGCAATCAAAAAGAATATAAAACAAATCTTCGCGGGCGAATATTTCCTCTTGCATATTTAGTCTTTCAATAGTTATTTTATTTGTAGAGGTAACCCATGATCTCTCATAATAAAATAAATCGATTGTCTTCTGGTTCCTTTCGCTATCCTCCCAATAAATCATTAAGATTTGTTTTCAGTAAAATCTTATGTATTTACAGGTTACATCGTTCCCATCACTTCTCAATTAATGTTTAGGTCTTATTTTTCCAATGGAGCCTCTAATAAAATAAAAATTGTTCTTGAGTCAATCTTCTCAGTCTGGAGTGAATCAAGGCTCTTGATTTTTTGTTTTATCAACAGATTAGTTTAATTTTAAATCAATTGGTATGGATGCTTTACTACATTAGCTTTTATGTGATGACTCATAGACCTTACATATTGGAATTTTATATCATTGATATTCTTTTTCTTTCTTTCACCCTTCCACTTATCTGCATAATTTTCTATTTTTATTTCTAAAGCATAATCAGATTGATTTTTTTTTTGTTTGTGCAAAAAGGATTTTAATTGCTACAATGATATGACTAATATATCATATCTTGACTCTTTTTTTGTATCCAGATAATGCAAAGTGATGGGTTGGTTATTAGTTGTATAATTATTAGTTCATACTCTGGTCAGTCCGTTTTTTCTTTTTTATCCGGACTCTAAAAAACCAACGAGTCACACACTAAGCATAGCAATTATATTACTCAATTTTTTATTTTATTTAATTATTTAATTTTATTCAACCCTATATAAATAGAATTAGAAGAATTAGAAATAGCCATATCTAGTTAAATTATTAATCTATTTAAATTATTAATATTAAATTAATTCTATTTAAATTATTAATATTAAATTAATTCTATAGTGTAAAAAGTGTAAAATTATAAATTATTAAATTAATATTTTACTATTTTAATTTAATAGTTAATAGAATTAGAATTGTTTCTTTTTGTTTTGATTAAACAAAAAAAAAAAGAATGAAGGATTTTGTTCTTTTTTGTTTTCTTCTAGCAATGGATAGAATGGAAAAACCAAGTCAAGTAAGGGTTTATTATTTCTTGTCTAGAAATGTCCAAATTTTTATGCCCAATACCCCATAAATAGTTCTAACTGTATACGAGCAATAATAAATTTTAGCGATAATGGTTTGCAGAGGAACCCTACCTTCTCGAATCCATTCGACTCGTGCAATTTCTTTTCCATCAAGACGTCCCGCAATTTGTACTTGAATTCCTTTTGTATCTGCCTGTTCAGTTAATTCAATAGCTTTTTTCATTGCTTTACGAAAAGAAACTCTATTCTTTAATTGTCCAGCTATAAATTCTGCAAGGATATTAGGGTTCCTATAAGGATTTGAAATTCTTGTGATAACAATATTAAGTTTTCGGTTTACACAATTAAGTTCTTTTTGAACATGTATCTGTAATTCTTCGATTCGTTTGGGTCTACTTTCTATTAATAATTTTGGGAATCCCATATATATTATGACCTGAATCACATCGATTCGTTTTTGAATCTCTATACGTGCAATTCCCTCAACGCCAGAAGATATTTTTGTATTTTTTTTTACAAAATTCTTGATAGAGTTTCTTATTTTTTGATCTTCTTGTAGACCCTCAGAGTAATTTTTTGGTTGTGCAAACCAAAGAGAATGATGACTTTGGGTTGTACCAAGTCTAAAACCAAGTGGATTTATTTTTTGTCCCATAATCCCCCACTACTTAACTATACATATTGTCAAATCTCATATCCGTGGATTTTTTTTTATCCATCTCTGGTTTTTTTTTAAGAATATGTTAGATTCTTCATACTTCTTTATATCCTATTCTTTATATAAAGATCTTCTTATTTTTTATATAAACAGTTCCATATTCTTTAT